AGGATTTTAGGGATAAGGAATAAATTAAACAAACAAACCATGGATAAATCCAAGCGACCTTTTCTTAAATTCAAGCGATCTTTTCGTAGGCGTTTGCCCCCGATTCAATCGGGGGATCGAATTGATTATAGAAACATGAGTTTAATTAGTCGATTTATTAGTGAACAAGGAAAAATATTATCAAGACGTGTGAATAGATTGACCTTGAAACAACAACGATTAATTACTCTTGCTATAAAACAAGCTCGTATTTTATCTTTGTTACCTTTTCTCAATAATGAGAAACAATTTGAAAGAACCGAGTCGACCGCTAGAACTACTGGTTTTAAAGCCCGAAATAAATAGGCTTACTTTTTCTTCACTTGAATCATAATTACAAGAATCTAGATTTGAGTGAATCTAGATTTGAGTATCGTGTCGTAAGAAAAAATGAATCGGAAAAAAAGAAATCTGTTTTTATTGAATTGAACGTGTTCATTCATTTTGACTACTTTAGTATATTTTCTCATACTAATTTCTACTCTACCTTCCCGGAGTTCATTCTCCGGGTAACTCCATTTAAATTATTCTGGTGGATTCTTTCCAATCTACTTCCTTTATGATTTCGTTCGAAATCATATAAAGACAATTCCTATTTGATATAGCTATTTGTGCAAGTATTTTACGGTTAAGAAGCAACTGTCTCTTGTACAGATCGTGTATTAATCTACTATAACTATAGGATACTCCCCTTTCGCGAATTACTGCGTTTATCCTAGTGATCCACAAACGACGAAAATCTCTCTTTTTCCTATCCCTATCCCGATGAGCCGAAACTAAAGCTCTTATTTTCTGTTGAGTAATAGTTCTAGTAAGCCTTGAATGAGCCCCTCGAAAGCTTGATGCAAATAAACGAATTTTTGTTCTACGTCTCCGAGCTATATATCCCCGTTTAATTCTGGTCATTGAATAAATGAAACTTTGACGAATAACTAATTGATTGCCTTTCTTTCAGTTATTCTTTTCCCCCTTCCTAGTCTATTAATAACAAAACGAATTTTTCCAATGTATAAAATCAAAATTCCAATGGCTTTGGCTACTCTAACCTTCCCGACCACGATTTTTTTTTTAGGTATTTCACTGCGAAATAAGACAGAACTAAGAAATTGTATTTTCCTAGGTATCAAAAATATAGTAAATAAAAGAAATAAAAAAAGAAATAGTGGGTTCCTTCGTTTCTATGGTTACTTCTTAAACGGTGAGGTCTTCTCTATACACCGGAGCCTTTACTTTATACTTTAATTTACTATTTAATCAACTAATTGATGTTATTGGGAACTTGTATAGTTCACACGCTTTGGCTCTACCCATGAATTATCCAGTAATAGGTCTTTCACAATCAGATCTACCTATACAGTAACGGTATTTAATTATGAAAGTTTGCTGGGTAGCTGACCCTCTTAGTCCGTTTAAATAAGATTTCCTCCGCTTAATGGATAACCATTTGTTACCAATGGAGAATTTCTTATCATCTTAAATTCAGGTGATTGGATTTACACCAACGGAAACCATAAACTTCATACACAATAGAGGGATATGGTAGAGTTTTTTTTTTTAATAATGGATGGAGTTCCTTTTTCCATCCTATCCCATTCACCGGTACTGATCATTGATACTGTAAAAGTAGTTTTCTTGCTTTTGTGCCAGCTCATGATCTAAACGAGTCGCACATACACCCTAGTACATGTTCCTCGACGCTGAGGGCACCCCCGAAGAGCGGGGGATTTCGTGACATTTCTGATTGGCTGTCTTGTATTTCTAATAAGTTGTTTAATAGTTGGCATGTTGAATCGTATACATAATATGATGGGTTGGTTTAGATTGATCCTAACCGAATGATGGTGAATTACTTCTATTTAATAGAATATTCAATTCGAAGATAAAATCTCAAATCACAGATTTGCGCGAAATCCATGTTATTTTCCTTGAACCGCTACAAAATCAACAATTCCATAAGCTTGGGCTTCTGTTGCTGACATAAAAATATCTCTTTCCATATCTTCGTGTACAACCCAGAAGGGTTTGCCCGTTCTTTCTGCATAAACCCTTGTGAGGGTTTCACGCAGTTTCATCAGTTCTACCGCTTCCATGACAAATTCGCCTACTTGTGCCATATAAAAAGCACTATAAGGTTCATGTATCATTACCCTGATGATATAACAAAATAAAAGCTTCCCCTATCTCGCATGATAAAGCAAAGAGAAAAGAAAGATAAAGAATAGAAAAAAGATAGAATTGAACAACCGTACAGGCATCTTTTGTGCATACGGCTCTACAAGAAAATTTACCCCCCTCCTTTCTATTGAAGAAAGAGAAAATAGAATCTATCAGACTCAGATGGGTAAATAATCAAATTGCCATCCTTCCTTTCGGAGGAGTTCAAAAATACTATGATGGCTCCGTTGCTTTATATGTTTATTTTTTATTTTTTTTGTCTGTGATTCAGCAATCCCAAAGTTTC